CGTTCGCGGATAATATTACTAATTTCGTCGGCTTTAATTGTTGCCATAAGTATTTCTTAATTCTTTTTTTTCTTAAAAAAAAAAAAATAATGTGCCTACAGTAAAAGGACTAATCAGTTATTTCTTTCATCGCTCCAAACATGCCAATATTGGCACTAATGGTACGTAAATGTAACTCCTTGTTCAAACAACTATTCAGAGTTCCGAGCGCTCCTTGTAAAGCTTGTTGGAAAACCCGTTGTCGGACTTGATTAATTGCTCTTTGTTGTTCAAAATGAATGGTTTCATTTTTGTAATTTTCTAATTGATCCAAAGTCTTATAAGTTGAATTAATCAAATTGAATTTTTCTCGTTCTATCTCAGAGTATCCATTCACTCGAAACTGATCTGCTTCTATTTCTATTTTTCGTAACCGGGCCCGGGCTTTTTCCAGCCGTTCAATGGCCCCTCTCTGCAGTTCTTCTGAATTTCGAATACTATTCAAAATCCTCAGTTTGCGATTATCTAATAAATCACTTAATGAAAGTAGATTATCTTTCCATTCATCTCAAAACTTCGATGATCCCTTCCCGAACCAAACATGAATTTTTCGATTCATTTGGCTCTCCCACTCAATTACGTCAACTACTTATGTATGGGGGGGGTTCCCATATCTTTTTTTAATGTAATGAGCCTATCCTCTCCCTCTCTTCTCTATTCATATTCCAAAATGAATCTTGCGACTGATCCCTAATCCAAGAACAGAATATTCGGAGGACTCTTCTGACCAAATCAAAATATATAATTGTCAGCAAAGTTGTTTCTTTTTTTCTTCAAATCCAAAGAATTCTTCTTACTTTATATGGAGGTCATCGATTCAGCATAAATAAGGGTTGGTTGAAATACCTATTTTTCCAATATTTTCCAATAAAATTTCCAATACCAATAAAAGGCTCAAATCTTTTTATCAACATGAGTGTTTTATATCGAAAAAAAAAAAGTCCAATAATTATTATTATTATTAATTATTCATTTTGAAAACATTTCTATTCTATAGTAAAACATAGTAGTAGAAAGAGTACCGTGCTGTGTCTGGACTTCAAACTTTAGCTTTAACCATGTTAATGGTCCCACATTATTGGTTTGGTTGATAGAGAATCAAAATAGATTTACCAACAAATCACGAAATGCTATGGTTCTTAAATATGATTTGAAATTTATTCAGAAGTAATTCGCGGAATCATGCACCCTTTTCCCTTTGGTCCTAGTTATAACGAAAAAAAGTGCAGCTGGTTGGGTCCAGCCTATTCTTGAAATAAACAACTCGCACACACTCCCTTTCCAAAAAAGATCAATACACCAAGCACTACACTTAGATTTATTGGATTTGTTGCTAAAATATCGGTATTAAGCCCGAAACTCCCGGCGAATGGCCAGTTAACCAAAGAAACGAAAGAATCGGTTACATTTTTCATATGATCTCCTCTTTTAGATAGACTAAAAAAAAAAATGAACTGCGTTCTTTTTTTTTTTTTTCTACGTAATATATATTTATTTAATTTATTTGTTTTTTTAGTAATTTACCTATTTCGAAACAGGGTCAAAAATTTGATTTCGAAATCCTTTCTTTGAATTGGCAATTGGGGATTCCCGATAAGAGGGATACTTATTAGTATTAGGGGCCGGGACTCCTGTCAATTGCAAAACCCCTCGTTTGTTGCAGCATCACTTAAAAAGAGGGTTTCCTTTAGACTAAGAAAGGGAAAGAAAAAGGCGAACTGGTATGCCTATCCTAATTCCCCATCCTCAAATCAGTCCTTCCAATTGGAGGAGTTAAATCTTGATAGAATTCAAAAAAGCCAGAAACACAGATATAATAAATAAGAGAAAAAAAAAAAAATAAGTAAATTGCCCTTCCTATTTCTAGGATTAAACAAAAGGATTCGCAAATAACAGTGCTAATGCTACAACCAGCCCATAAATTGTTAAAGCTTCCATAAAAGCCAGACTAAGCAATAAAGTACCTCGTATTTTTCCCTCCGCCTCGGGCTGTCTCGCGATCCCTTCTACTGCCTGGCCCGCAGCAGTACCTTGACCAACTCCAGGTCCAATAGAAGCAAGCCCAACAGCCAACCCAGCAGCAATAACGGAAGCGGCAGAAATCAGTGGATTCATGATAAGTCCCTCGCACTAAAATAAAGAAAAACTAAAGAAATCGTTAATGATACAATCGTCCAATAAATTATGACTTAATTATTCCGTCACTAGGATTCGCCCAGCCGAAGTAACTAAGAACTCCCAATTGGCGTAATAATAATATTATTATTGAACCATCAAAACTTTTTAGATATCTCTTTTTTAGTTTCGATCCACAGGCACAACACAGGATTTTTGTAAATCCATACGACTTTTGTTCTTCCATTTCTTTTTTCGGAACCCTTTTTTGAATTCTTCGTTCGTTTTCTTTCTTTCATCTCTTTATTTTTATTGATTCAATTCCCAGTCAAAGCATCAAAGCAAAGACGAAATCGAACAATTTCTATTAGAATCCCTATCGAAATTCACAATAATCACAAGAGTAGGGTGGATTAGATATATCTTTAGTTCATATATAACTAGCAATATCTAATATCCCATATACATGTCTTTCTTACAGAACGTAAACCAACTATTAATATCTTAGACTCCAAGTATTCGTATCTTAAAGTCAATCGTATTCTCGAACCCCTTTTAAAATTCAAAAAATACACAAGAGTTGGCATTTGATTCCATATACCTAATTATGTACCCCTCGCCGAATCACCCCGTTTTTTATAAATCTCTTTTTTTTTTTTTTTTTTTTCTATTCCTTTTCGTTATCATTATCCACCAGGCTACAATCGAAATAGACGAATTCATTGGGGCGAATCATTGCATAGAACTAAATATCAGTATTTGATTGAGGTACGGCCATGCAATTTATTATATTAATATTCTCTTTTGGTCAATCGTTGAATTGAAGAATTGACTAAAATCAACTAAAAGGGGAATCATTTTATAAAGCATCTTTCTTTTCTTTTTTTTTAATCACCCGCCTGTGATACTATAAGAATTTTTATTCAACTTATCACTCTTGGTATTTGCTATTCGAATTGAATGAACAAAAATGAACAAAACAATATAAAGAAAATATTAATTGGCGGGGAGAGGGGGGGATGATATAATAAGGCCAAAGAGGAATTTGAGGAAAAAGATCCTTTAGATCTCTTTCCTACAATTCCCCAATATCGTAATTTTTTTTTCTACGACTCTTGATCGTATATGCGGTATTTGTAGATTTATGTTTGGATATGTATTTTTCCTAAGTAGAAGTATAAGTAGATTATCTTGAGTTACGCATCCATTGCCTTTGTTCTAAGCTACAAAAAAAGACTATTTCGAAAACGAGTCAATGATGTCCCTCCATAGATTCGCCTATATAAGCCGCAGCTAAAGTTGCAAAAATAAGAGCTTGAATACCGCTTGTAAATAATCCAAGGAACATGACGGGTATAGGAACCACTAAAGGTACTAAAGAAACAAGAACAACAACTACTAATTCATCGGCTAATATATTCCCAAAAAGTCGAAAACTAAGTGATAGAGGTTTTGTGAAATCTTCTAAAATGTTAATGGGTAAAAGAATTGGAGTCGGTTGAATGTATTTACTGAAATAGCCTAATCCCTTTTTGGAAAGACCCGCATAGAAGTATGCTATTGACGTGAGCAAAGCTAAAGCAACGGTAGTATTTATATCATTCGTGGGTGCGGCTAACTCCCCATGAGGTAACTCTATGATTTTCCAAGGTAAAAGAGCACCTGACCAATTAGAAACAAAAATAAAAAGAAACAGAGTTCCAATAAAGGGAACCCATGGGCCATATTCTTCTCCAATCTGAGTTTTGCTCACGTCTCGAATGAATTCAAGGACATATTCGAAGAAATTTTGAGTGGCAGTCGGAACGGTTTGTGGATTCCGAACGGCTATAAAGGCTGAACCTAATAAGATAGCAATTACAACCCAAGAAGTAATAAGTACTTGGGCATGGACCTGGAACCCACCTATTTGCCAATAGAAATGTTGGCCTACTTCCACACCGGATATATCGTATAACCCCCTTAGTGTATTCATGGAACATGATAGAACATTCATATCGCCCTCTGACCGAAATAGAAATTTAAAAAGAATTATTTTGATTCAACCATCTTCTTTTCGACTTGTCTACTTGAATTGTATATTTTGAATATCTGCTAATTGCATAATATCCACCAGGTTTGTCTCTTTTCTTTTGTGCAATTCAGGAATAGTACCCAATCCATAAATCTATGGAGTTACCAAAATAATTTATTTATCTTATTATTAATCAAGGATTTCGTATATAGCTAGAGCGACCCTCACAAATTGCGAATACTAATTTGTTAAGAATTAATCGGATTGAGGCTATAGCGTCATCGTTTGCTGGAATCGAAATATCTGCGAGATCGGGGTCACAATTTGTATCGATTAAACAAATTGTTGGAATTCCCAAAGTGATACATTCTCGAAGAGCCGTATATTCTTCTTGCTGATCAACGACGATTACAATATCGGGTACCCTCGTCATATATTTAATTCCGCCCAGATACGTTTGCAGACGCGATAATTGTCTCTTCAAAATAGCGGCATCCCTTTTGGGAAGACTGTCGAGTCTCCCCCCTTTTTGTTCCGTTCTCAAATCCCTGAACTTGTGAAGTCGCGTTTCTGTAGTGGACCAATTGGTTAACATACCGCCGAGCCATTTTTGATTAACATAATGGCACCGAGCCCTTATTGCAGCTCGCGCGACTAAATCAGCTGCTTTATTTTTAGTACCAACAATTAAGAATTGTTTTCCCCTACTTGCTGCATCAAAAACTAAATCACAAGCTTCTGATAAAAACCGAGCAGTTCGAGTCAGATTTGTAATATGAATACCTTTATGTTTTGCAGATATATAAGGTGCCATTCTAGGATTCCATTTCCGAGTACCATGACCAAAATGAATTCCTGCTTCCATCATCTCTTCCAAATGGATGTTCCAATACCTTCTTGCCATTTCTCCCCCACTTCCTCTTTTTTTTTTAAGAGACGAGGCGCCCTGAAATAAATAATTGTTCCGAGGGAACCTTATCTTCTACCAGAGAGTGACCATTGATACACGACCCAGGCCATTCATTACTTTCTATTCATTATTATCCTTCGTTCTATTCATTATTATCTTTCTTTTCGTACCATTAAAAAATCAAATGATCACAAATAGTTAAAAGAATTCGCTCCTAGGACTCATTAAACCCTCTAAGCAATTGTGCTCTGATGTATCATGGAAAGTTGTTGAAATGCACGAGTCAAATAATTCTCTGTGGTGTAAGAAAATATCTCTCATTTCCCCCCCGAATAAATTCCCTTTTTGTCTTTCCAAAAGAATGTTGTTATGCTGCCTTGAACAGTGGACTAATCCTTTGAATCCGGTACCGACTGGTATTATCCCCCCCAGAACAACGTTTTCTTTCAGGCCTTTCAACCAATCGATACGACCTCGGAGAGCAGCTTTTGCTAAAACTCGCGTGGTTTCTTGAAAACTTGCTTCGGATATAAAACTTTGAGTATTCAGAGACGCTCTCGTTATTCCCAATAAGATAGCTCGATAACAGATCACTTCTTCCAAAGCGCGCCCCATTCGTTCCGCTCGTAACAATCCAATCAGTTCGCCGGGTAAAAAAATATTAGACATTCCATCTTCGGAAACTAAAACTTTTGATGTTATTTGACGTACAATAATTTCTATATGCCTATTATGGATCTGCACCCCCTGCGATCGATAAACCTTTTGGATCTTATTAACCAAAGAGATACGACTTTGCACTATAGTTAGCTCAGCACCAATCAAGAATCCCCAGGGAATCCCAAGAATTCTTGTTATACTCGCGTTCCAACCCTCAACTCTCTTTTCTAGGTTCATCGATATTGAATCAAGCGAACGCACTTCTAACACCTGTTCTACTTTTGGAAGACCCTGCGTTATATCACCAGATCTCGATTTTTCATATATAAATGTAACTAATGTATCCCCTTCGGAAAGGATTGCTCCATAATGCCCATGAACAGTTGCTCCAGGAGTAGCCAAATAAGGCTTAGCTGATCGTATTACTACAGAGTTAACTTGAACAATTAAAACTTGACCGGATTTTAGGTATGGTCCCCTTTTGGTTATACGTACATTTTCACAAAGAAACTGCCCAAGACTAATTATCGGGGACATTTCCTCACAATAATTAGGCTGGAGAAAATACCAATTCAAATTAAATGGATTCAAAAGGATCTTACTATCTGTATCAGGATTATAAATTTCCCCGGTTTCGTCCATTAAATAATATTTAAGTACTTGAAAAGGCTGTTTTAAATTGTCAAGTTTCAAATATTTAGTTACCGAGATATGATTATGAGTTATTAAATAGTAAAATGAATAAAAATTCGCAATTTGAAGGAATGTTCCTAAGGGTCCCAACGAAGTCTTAATTGGAGTTAGCGAATCTTTTTGAATTGGAATTGATTGTTTTATCACATTGTGATATTTTACATCGTTCAATGGACCCATTCGAAAATAATTAGATGATGATAAAATTATCAAAACTTGGCATTCCTTATTTTTATTCAACAACGTACGAATAGTTCCTTGATTTTGTCTAAGCGATTGTTCAACCCCTGCCTTGCCAAACACGGAATAAAACGGATTGCTATTGGTGCGAGCTGAACCATTATCAGAAATTAATCCTGAACCCGACGGATGATCCCTTTTTCTGAGATACGAAATGTTGGATTTCACTAAGTTGATTCTTAGGAAATCTCGAATCAGACCATTTGTACGTACTTCAACAAAGGAAGCACAAACCTCTTCGACGGAAGAACTTTTGTTGTCTTGGTCCCAATTCAACACTAAACACGTCCGAACTAATTGAAGACTTGTATCAGAAATTCCCCCAGCGGCTTTGCCCTTCCCATAAAGGACATAATTGACAACTCGAAATTGCATATTATCCTTTTCCCGCAGCGGATCCTGGGGAAAGAGTGTTGCTAAATTTATACCGTTCGCTATTTCATATGTGACTACGGGTCGAACCAAAACAAAAGACTTTTTCTTTGTAGGTGTGATCCGTTGAACATAGATCCACTTTTTCAATTTTTTTGATTCCTTAGTGGCTTCTTTAAGTTTTTTTTTTTCACTTTCTGGCGGTATCAGGATGCCACTGTGTCGGGATATCTTATCTATCTCTCCGGGAAAATGGATATCTCCCGAAAATATTTTTAGTTCAACCCCTCCCCTTTTTCTCTCCATTCGGACCAATCCGCCCACCCGGCTTCGTATATTTAAAGTTATTTGTGTGTCTACTCCAATGATACTATTATTCCGTACCATTAGGTAAGAAGATTCGGGAAAAATATGCACTTCCTCCGGAATGAAAAAAAGGCGATCTATTTTCATTTGGTATTTTGGCTTAATTTTTTTGAGTCCTCGATACTCAATCAAGTCCTCTTTTTTAACGATTGAATGCGCCCCCAGAGCCCCCCATTTAGTAATTCCGGAACTCTTTCTTCTGTATCGAGGATCGTCGAAATAAGCAAGAATACTATTTCTACGGAAAATACCCCTTACGGGTATTTCAATCGAGATACCTGAATGGGGCATTAGCTCTTTCTCTTGCTCTTGAATCGAGTGGAATGGAATAAGAAATCCATTTCTTTGCCTTTTTGCCAATAAATCCGAATTTGCGTGGAGAATTGCAGGATGGATGAGATTACAATGACCAGTACCTATGATTCTATTAAATCCCGAATAATCAGACATCTCAAGAATTCGACCTTTTTTTTTAGCAGAAAAATCAGAACTAAAAAATTTGTGTCCCGTTTGATCATTATTCACTGAGAGCGAGAGGCTCGAAATCTCTCTTCGTTCGACAGAAAGAGAATGAATATTCATTTGATCTTGATCCTTGTGGAGTGAAAAAGAAACTACACTAGATCTGCGTGAACCCCCCGACAATATCCATAAATGGCTTGTTTTTGGCAAGAGGTGGACATTACTATATGTAAATTCGGGTGCATGGTACACATCAGTACTCCAGTGCATTTCTCCCTCTGAATCAGAATAAATATGTTTTCGAACCCTCTCTTTAAAATTCAAAGTGTATGCTCCCGCCCGAATCTCAGCAATCACTTGTTCTGATTCGACATATTGATCATTTTGAACTAAAAGAAAACTTTTTGGTGGAATAGTCACATTGTGCATAATATCTTCACCCTCAATAATTACATCCAAATCTATAGAACATAGAAAAGCCGGATGCCCGTGACGTGTGCGCGTGGGATGAACCAAATCCTCATTGAATTTGATTTTACCATTAGAAGGGGCTCGTACATGTTCTGCAGTGCCCCCCGTAAATACGCCGCCGGTATGAAAAGTTCTTAATGTTAGTTGAGTCCCTGGTTCTCCAATAGATTGACCCGCAATAATACCTACGGCTTCCCCCAATTCAACCAGGTCACCATGAGTCGGACTCCGACCATAACATAATCGACAGATCCACGATGTACTCCTACAAGTAAAGGGGGTTCGAATAGATATTGCTTGTGTTCGAAGGGTTATGAGTCGATTGACAAGTCCAATCCCAATATCTTGATTTCTAATGGCAATGGATCGCTGGCCCATATATATATCGTCCGCTAATACACGACCAATTAATGTTTGGCTAAAAACCCTTTCCGACATCATCCTATTTTGATTTTGAGGACTCACAGAAATTCCTCGGACAGTGCCACAATCTGTTCTACGTACAATAATGTGTTGAACTACTTCAACAAGTCTGCGCGTAAGATATCCAGCATCTGATGTTCGGACAGCGGTATCGACAACCCCCTTGCGGGCTCCATAGCAAGAAATGATATATTCTGTTAAAGAAAGCCCTTCGCGTAAATTACTTTGAATGGGTAAATCAATCATTTGCCCTTGGGGATCAGACATTAATCCTCTCATACCCACCAATTGGTGTACTTGAGATGCATTTCCTCTAGCCCCCGAAAAAGACATTATATGGACTGGATTAAAAGGCTCAGTCATCCTAAAATTAGGATTCATTTCTTGTCGCAAATATTCACTTGTAGCATACCATATCTCAATGGATTGTCGTAGTTTTTCTATCGCGTGTACATTCCCATAATTATAGTGTTTTTCCAAAATAAAACTTTGTTGTTCAGCATCTTGGACTAGCCATCGCTTAGAAGGTATCGTTAAAAGATCATCAATGCCTAATGAAATAGATGTAGCAGTGGCTTGCTGGAACCCCAGGGTCTTTACTTGATCCAGGATGTGGGATGTATATGCCATTCCGAAGTGATCTATTAACCTGCTAATAAGTCCTTTAATGGCAGTTCCATCTATCATTTTATTGTGAAAGACCAGACTCACCCGTTCTGCCATAAGTACCTCCGTATTCCGCTGAGTCGGATTCGCCAATGGATTTTAGTCAATGAGTGGAAAACTTCCTTTTCTCGATCTTGATTCGCGTAGAAAGGTCAGCAATGGGGGTCATACTTGAACCGGAAAGGCCCAAGGAGTCGTAGAATTACTTAGTTTAGACACCAGATGATTAGGTACCATATGAGCAGGCCCGGCAAAACCCTTGTATAGCTTCTTCGATTTCTCGATAAAGAGAAATATGGCCCACGGTGGTTCGAATGTATATAGAAAGAATTTCTTTTTTTACACTTCGTACTATTAGATAATGCCCATAAATCTCATGAGAGGTACCCAAAGATTCATAGTGAACTTCGATGGGAGCTTCCCTTGAAGCAATAAGGCGTTGATCTAATCGCCACCGAAGCCACAACGGACTATCTAAATTGATTCTTTTCTGCCGATAAGCTCCAATTGCATCATAGGAATTACAAAAAAGGGGTTCTTTCGTATACTTATAGCTATTATCGTCAATT